ACGCAACGGTGATTTTTTTCCACTAACCATAAAGATATTGGAACCTTATATTTTATTTTTGGGGCTTGAGCTGGAATGGTAGGGACCTCCCTCAGTCTTATTATTCGAGCTGAACTAGGACAACCGGGAAGACTAATTGGAGATGACCAAATTTATAATGTAATTGTCACCGCCCATGCTTTCGTTATAATCTTCTTTATAGTAATACCTATTATAATTGGGGGGTTTGGAAACTGATTGATCCCCCTTATACTCGGAGCCCCTGATATAGCATTCCCCCGTATAAATAACATAAGATTTTGACTACTTCCATTCTCCCTAACCCTACTTTTAACAAGAGGGATAGTCGAAAGCGGTGTTGGAACAGGTTGAACCGTCTACCCCCCCTTAGCCGCCTCTATTGCCCACGCAGGAGCCTCCGTCGACCTCGGTATCTTTTCCCTCCATCTGGCAGGAGTCTCTTCAATCTTAGGGGCAGTAAATTTTATAACCACCGCAATTAATATACGAGCTAAAGGAATAACTATAGACCGCATGCCTCTTTTTGTCTGATCAGTTTTTATTACAGCTGTCCTCCTTCTACTTTCTCTCCCAGTCCTAGCTGGAGCTATTACCATACTTCTCACGGACCGCAATCTAAACACTACCTTCTTTGATCCAGCTGGAGGAGGAGACCCTATTCTATATCAACATTTATTCTGATTTTTTGGACACCCTGAAGTATATATTCTTATCCTCCCAGCTTTCGGAATAGTGTCACACATTGTTACTCAAGAGTCCGGCAAAAAAGAAGCATTTGGAACTTTGGGAATAATTTATGCTATAACTGCTATCGGAATTCTAGGATTCTTGGTGTGAGCTCATCACATATTCACCGTAGGAATAGATGTAGACACTCGAGCCTACTTTACATCCGCCACCATAATTATTGCAATCCCCACCGGAATTAAAATCTTCAGATGGTTAAGAACCCTTCAAGGAACCCAATTTGTGTATACTCCCTCCCTCATATGAGTCCTAGGATTTATTTTTTTATTCACAGTAGGGGGCCTAACCGGAGTTATTTTAGCCAACTCTTCAATTGACATTATTCTACACGATACTTATTATGTAGTTGCCCACTTCCACTATGTCCTTTCCATAGGGGCAGTATTTGGAATCTTCGCCGGAATCGTCCACTGATTTCCCCTCTTTACAGGGTTCTCCTTAAATCCTGATTGACTAACCCCACACTTCCTAACAATATTCCTAGGAGTAAACATAACCTTCTTTCCTCAACATTTCCTTGGATTAAACGGTATACCTCGACGTTACTCCGACTACCCCGACGCCTTCACTCCCTGAAACATCTTGTCATCTATTGGATCACTAATCTCCCTTGTTGCAGTAGTATGGTTTATGTTTATTGTTTGAGAAGCCTTTATAGTTAAACGCACCACTATATTTACTCCATTTTTAAGAGCCTCTATTGAATGGCAGCACCCCACCCCCCCCTACGATCACAGCTACGCCGAAATCCCCCTAATCTCTAATTATCTAAAATGGCAGATAGATGCATAGGACTTAAGCTCCTATTAGGAAGACCCCTTCTTTTAGAAATGGCATCATGAGGCTACTTAGGACTCCAAGACAGAGCTTCCCCCTTAATAGAACAACTAACCTACTTCCACGACCACGCTATATTTATTCTGATCTTAATTACAACATTAGTAGGATATATTATAATCAACTCTTCCTTCAACTCCTTCATTAACCGCCTTCTCCTAGAAAACCAAATCATCGAAATCATTTGAACTATCCTTCCCGCCGTCATTCTAATCTTTATCGCCATGCCCTCCCTCCGCCTCCTATACCTCCTTGACGAAACTAATAACTCAAGAATTACCGTCAAAACAGTGGGCCACCAATGATATTGATCCTATGAATATTCAGATTTCCTAGGTGTTGAGTTTGACTCCTACCTGGTACCTCTCCACGACCTTAGAGCCTCAGGGTTTCGCCTCCTAGACGTAGATAACCGTATAACAGTTCCCATAAACACCCAAATCCGACTGATTATCACTGCAGCAGATGTAATCCACTCCTGGGCTCTCCCAGGACTCGGAGTAAAAGTAGATGCTGTTCCTGGGCGACTAAATCAAATCAGGTTCCTCATCAACCGGCCTGGTCTATTCTACGGTCAGTGTTCCGAAATCTGTGGAGCCAACCATAGATTTATACCAATTGTAGTGGAAAGCGTTTCAGTAGACTCCTTCTTAGATTGAATTTCATCCCGCGTTGAAGACTAACCCCGCCAGGAAACTTTTTAGTTTAGGTCTTTTAAACCTAAAGCAAGTAGCTCCTCTACTCCAGGCGATAAAAATTAGTTAATACCTATAACATAAACTTGTCAAGTTTAAATAATCCCTGATATTTTTATATGCCCCAAATAAGACCCATCTTATGACTAAACATGCTCTTTTTTTTTACAATAGGCCTTCTTCTTTTTGCCATGCTTAATTATTTTATTAGTAAACCCTCCCTTAAAGGAGAGGCTCCCCTTAAAATACAACTTTCTCAAAAAAACTGAAAATGATAACAAGATTATTTTCAATCTTTGACCCCACCTCAAGATTGTTCTCTCTGCCATTTAACTGGATCTCCACCTTCCTAGGAATCACCTTTTTACCCTACTCCTACTGAGCCTCTGGACCCCGACTTATCTTTCTCTGATCAAAAATTACCTCAACTCTCCACAAAGAATTCAAAACAATCCTGGGACCTTCAAATACAGGAGGCTCCTTTATCTTCACCAGCCTCTTTAGATTTATTCTCTTTAATAACTTCCTAGGGCTCCTTCCCTATATCTTCACAAGATCTAGACATCTTACAATAACTCTAACTCTAGCCCTCCCTCTTTGAGTCTCCTTCATCCTTTTCGGATGACTAAACCACACTCAACATATATTCAGCCACCTAGTACCCCAAGGAACCCCTTGGGCCCTAATGCCATTTATAGTTCTTATCGAAACTATTAGAAACATCATCCGTCCTGGCACCCTTGCAATCCGACTAGCAGCTAATATAATTGCAGGGCATCTCTTATTAACCCTCCTAGGGAATATAGGACCTTTTATTCCTGAGAGCCTCCTCCCGATTTTAATTTTCTCTCAAATCCTCCTCCTTTTACTAGAATCTGCGGTTGCAATTATTCAATCCTATGTATTCGCTATTCTAAGTTCACTTTACGCCAGAGAAGTAAACTAATGTCCCACCACAACCATCACTCCTACCACCTAGTTGATATGAGCCCATGACCCCTTACGGGATCTATTGCCGCCATAATACTAACTTCAGGACTTATTAAATGGTTTCATCTCTTCAACCCCGACCTCCTATTATTAAGAATAGCTCCAATTATTTTGACAATAATCCAATGATGACGTGATGTCACTCGTGAAAGAACTTATCAAGGCCTCCATACCCTCGCAGTAATCAAAGGTCTTCGATGGGGAATAATTCTATTCATTACCTCAGAAGTACTCTTCTTTTTTTCTTTTTTTTGAGCCTTTTTCCACAGTAGGCTCTCCCCGGCAATCGAGATTGGGATGCTTTGGCCCCCTGTTAGAGTTCAACCTTTCAACCCCTTCCAGATCCCCCTCCTAAACACCACTATCCTCTTGTCCTCTGGAGCCACCGTAACATGAGCCCATCACGCAATTCTAGAAGCTAATTACTCAGAGGCCGTACAAAGACTAGGAGTCACCGTTATTCTTGGAGCCTACTTCACTAGCCTCCAGGCCTACGAGTATCTAGAAGCCTCATTTTCTATTGCCGACTCAGTCTACGGGGCCACCTTCTTTGTTGCCACTGGCTTCCACGGACTTCACGTCATTATTGGCACTACTTTCCTCCTAGTGTGTTTCCTCCGGCTTTACAACTGCCACTTTTCTAACAACCACCACTTCGGCTTTGAAGCTGCAGCTTGATATTGACACTTCGTAGATGTTGTTTGACTCTTTCTCTACACCTTCATCTACTGATGGGGGAGATAAATTTTTTAGTATATCTTGTACATTTAGCTTCCAACTAAAAAGTCTACTCCTAGAAAAATTAATCCTTATCATACTTTTAGTAGTCTCCCTCACTCTCTTAGTAACTTCCCTCATCATGGGAGTCTCCTCAGGTCTCTCTAAAAAGACCATCTTAGACCGCGAAAAGATATCCCCCTTTGAATGCGGCTTCGACCCTAAAACCTCAGCGCGGCTTCCCTTTTCTCTCCGATTTTTTCTAATTGCAGTTATTTTTCTTATCTTTGACGTAGAAATCACCCTTCTGCTCCCCTTAGCCAACCTCCCCGACCAAATAAACCTTTTAATTTGAGGTGTACTAGGACTAAGCTTCTTACTTATTCTCCTCACGGGGCTCTATTACGAATGACAAAAAGGCGCCCTAGAGTGATCTAAATGGAACTGTAGTCAACTATGACATATAATTTGCATTTATAAGGTGTTTTAAACCAGTTTCAAATTAGAAAGCGAAAGTTGCATTTAGTTTCGACCTAACCCTTGGTGATAAACCTCTAATTTTGGTAGAAGTCAAAAAAGCGACTTATCACTGTTAATGATTGAATTGGATCCATCCCTGCCAAGGAGGTTTATGCCAAGGAAGAAGCTTCTAACTTCACTCTTTAGCGGTTTGACTCCGTTAAAATCTCTTTTTTATAGTGTAAAGAAACACATTACATTTTCACTGTAAAACTGAAGACCCTCTTCTAAATACTTATAGGCAACCGCCACCCTTGCAGCTTCAACGCAATATTGCTTCTTAAAATATATAAGTTCCCTTTAAATAAAAACAAAAAAAATCACAATTAACCAAAAAAACAGCCTCTTCATATAAACCATCACTATATTTCTCTGAGTCACCTGCAAGACCAAAGATCCTCTCACAAAGGCCGCGGTCCCCCCTTGAGCCCCAAAATACTCTATCCACCCTTTATCCCCAGCCGCAAGAAGCCCCCCAGCCGCTCGAGATCTCCATAACGTCACCTTCAAAGTAGATAACAAAGGTATAAATCACATCGACCCCCTAAACACTACCCAGGAGTATGCCCTTAACACCTTCAGCCGATACCCCGCTCCCACCATATTCCCAATATACCCTAACACTGCCCCCAAGCCTCTTACAACTAACGCCAATAGTTTCCAAACCAAACTTAAACAAATTATGTAAGGATCTGGGAATACCACCCAAGAGAGTACAGCACCCCCGACCACCGCCGCCATCCTTAACACTATCAAAGAACTCATTATTATCCTATAATTCTCCCCCACCCTCATGGACCCCAAAAAAGAAGGGAGGCCCCTCAACCTATAATAAACCAGACGAAATGTATATCTCACAGTTAAACCAGTTGATAAAATAAACAATAAGACACTAATAAAATTAATCTCTCTCATAAAAGAAACCTCTAAAATTAAATCTTTCGAATAAAACCCTGCCAAAAAGGGTATCCCGCATAAAGCAAAATTAGCTAAATTTATACACACCGCGGTCAGTGGTATTCCCCTTACAAGACTCCCCATATTACGAATATCCTGATACTCCTTAACGTTATGAATTACAACTCCCGCACACATAAATAATAATGCTTTAAATAACGCATGTGTTAATAAGTGAAAAAAAGCAAGATCTAGAAAACCTAACGCCAAAACTCTCATTATAACCCCTAACTGACTTAAAGTAGAAAGAGCAATGATTTTCTTTAAATCAAATTCAAAGTTTGCCCCAAGCCCCGCCATAAACATCGTCAAACAAGAAATAAATAATAAAAAAGTTTGAACCGAGGTACCCCTTAAAACCTCCCTAAAGCGAATCAATAAATATACACCAGCCGTAACTAAAGTAGAAGAGTGGACTAAAGCTGAAACCGGAGTCGGAGCCGCTATGGCTGCTGGTAATCAAGCCGAAAATGGAATTTGAGCCCTCTTAGTCATGGCCGCAACACATAACAAACCCCCCACAAAAAAAAAGGAGGGCCCTTGGGGTCCTCCCCCAAGAAAAAGGTTTCACCCTCCTAATATAAAAACCAAAGAGATTCTTAACAAAATCCCCACATCCCCAACCCGATTAGATAAAATAGTCAATATACCCGCATTTGCGGATTTTTCATTCTGATAATAAACAACTAAAATATACGAAATCAATCCCAACCCATCCCACCCTAACAAAATACTTACCAAATTAGGACTGATAATTAAAGCCCCTATAGAAAACACAAATATAAACACCAAATATATAAATCGATTATAATTCTCATCCCCCCTTATATAATCCCCCCTATAATACATAACTATAGAAGAAATAAAAAGGACGAGCCCTAAAAAAAGACAGCTAATCCAGTCAAAAACCACCGTTATCACAACAGAACAAGTGTTTAAAGAAACAACCTCCCATTCAATAACATAACTAATCCCCGAGTCCAGCCTTATAGCTCCCGCCCACAAAGAAGTTAAAGAAACCCTTATTAAAAACACCAAACAAACCAAATGCCTAGAGATCCTCCACAACATGGTCTAAAATAACCAATTATATCTCTTTGGAGTCACAAACCAATATTTTTCCTAAACTATTTAAACACTCTAGTTTTAATAATTTAAGCAAAATATCGGTCTTGTAAATCGAAAATGAATAACAACTTCTTAAAACTTCATCATAAATGAAATCCTTTACTTTCTTCTTCCCACCCTCCTCAGACTTTCCCTTCTTTTCTCCCAATTAACTCACCCCCTCTCAATAGGAGTGGTTCTTTTGATACAAACAATTCTAGTCTGCCTTCTCACAGGAATTTTCAACCCCTGCTTTTGATTCTCATACATTCTCTTCTTAATTTTCTTAGGTGCCATACTTATCCTGTTCATCTACATCGCCTCTCTCGCTTCAAATGAATCATTCAAAATCCATTTCCTCTTAATCAGGGCTCTAGGAGGAGCTCTAGCCCTCTCCCTGACCCTGCTACTCATAGATCCCCTCCCCCTCCTCCTAAGATCCAACCCAACCCTTAGGGAAACCACCACCCTGTCTAGAATGCCCCTCTCAACAGCGACAACTAATATAATTTACTCCCCCCACTCCGGGCCTCTCACGAGCCTAATAATCCTCTACCTCCTCCTCACCCTCATTGTAATCGTCAAAATCATTAGTCCGTCAGGAGGCCCCCTCCGACCATCAACTTAACCCAGGGGGTAGTTTAAAAAATATTAATTTTGGAAATTAAAGTAAAAGAGACCTCTTTCTTTTCCTCTGATTCATTCTAACTTCAATAAAATCCTGCATACACTAGGCTCGCACTAGCCCTAAAAAGATCAAAACTTTCTGTGCTCTTTACACTTACACGCACCAAAACCCAAGGGCACTTTTTTTTCTTCTAAATTTTACGAAAAATATTTCAGCTACTCAATCCTTTCGTACTAAAGTAACTTCTACCTAGCCTAAAAGATAGAAACCAACCTGGCTCACACCGGTCTGAACTCAAATCATGTAAAGATTTAAAGGTCGAACAGACCCTCTTCCACAGCCGCTACGCCGTAAAGACTCTTTAATTCAACATCGAGGTCGCAAACTCTCTCGTCGATAGGAACTCTCAAAGAAAATCACGCTGTTATCCCTAAAGTAATTTATTCTAGCACCTTTAACAAGGATCTCCTTCTACAAATATCTCTGGCTTAACCTAAAGACAGTTAAATTTCTTATATCTTTGTCGCCCCAACAAAACACCTTCCCACTAATTAATTTTACTTAACTCACTTAGCCCCTCTATTGGAGTTAGTGTCAAACTTTATAGGGTCTTATCGTCCCTTTAGCTCATTTAAGCCCTCTCACTTAAAAGTTAAATTCCATTCCCCCAACAAAGACAGCTAATTTCTCGTCCAACCCTTCATCCAAGCCTCCAATTAAAAGACTAATGATTATGCTACCTTCGCACGGTCAAAATACCGCGGCCTTTCAGTTTCCAACGGGCAGGTCAGACTCTATAGATCTCTCATACAGAGATGTTTTTGATAAACAGGCGGAAATAAAATTTGCCGAATTCCTCTATTAAGAATAGCCCTAATTAAAATTTCCATTTATTCCACTATTTTCTCTTTATTCCACTCCACCAATATACTAATACATCCATTTTTCCAACTTAAACTCCGGATCAAAGTTCTCCCTTGTACTCCTCTAAAAAGCAAAAAAAAATTATTAAAAAATTAATCTTAGTTATAACACTTTACCCGCAAAGCTACCTCTAAGCCTAGCTAAACCCCTCTTTTGTATCCCCCTTCCTAAAGTACTAAAAATTTAAACAAAAAGCTCTCCCCTCCTGCCCCTTCATTTTACCTGACTGCTATATAAACGCTAAATTCAATTTATTTCCAAAGAAACCAGATATTAAAAAGCTCGACTAACATTTCACCACTAAATCAGCATCCTAAATCTTTTTACTACAAAAACTCCCTTTCCAACTTAGCTCTCTCTCTTTCGGGATAAATAAAATAATTAATGTAAATAAAATATCCCTAATACACAAGGTACAACATCCCACTCCTACTTTCCTCTTGACCGACTCTAAGACTATTTCAACCTTCCTTTACAGTACTCCTCTCCTATCGCCGAACCAAAACACTCTTCTTCTTACTTTCCCTCAAAAATATTTTTCTTATCACACCCCGACAAACTTTACCACTCAAAATAAATCGACTACTCGATACCCTTTTCAACGTAAGTGAAATGCTGACTTCAGCTTTATTTTGATCCTTTATCTAAATTTTCCGGGCTCCTCGAGGGGGGCTAAAAAAGGCCTTTTTTTAACGGGCCCAAAATTAAGACAGAGGGGACTAAATCTGAATTCTTAACAATTTCACCCCTCCTTTGAGCCCACTTTTTTTAAAAAAAGTTCCCCCAAAAATCGAAAAATCGCATTGATTCCCCTGTGCACGACCCCTGAGAGGGGTCAATTTTAACTAAATACCTCTGGAAAAATCCCACGAACAATTTTAATTAAAGAAGGAGGTCTCAGCCATATTTTAGATCCAACTATATATACATTTCTTAAAATGTATTCCGAACCACTAAGGATTTATCTGTACTTTATTCTATTATTTTTTTAACCTCTCCTCAAAAAGTTCGCGTATCTTTCCAACTAATTCTCTTATCAAAAGCTTCATTTTACATTTGTATAGGACATAATGGTTTACGGATTATACCCCCTAAAATGCAAAAACGTCTGTTAAGAGAAGGAAAAGACCCAAATCTTCATTCTTATCCTCTAGGAGAATCTTGATTTGGGCCTTTTCTCCTTCTATCTTTTTTTAAGACTTATCTACGCTTAAGGTTTACATCAGTCTCCTTTCTAGTTATAAGAGTTTCTATGTATTACAATCATCTCTAGGTCTATATTTTAATCAAATACCCCCTCTCCCCCCCTAAAAAATTAACTTCCCCCTCCCAACTAAATCCTTACCTTTTATTGCGGTTTTAAATCCACTTCACCTCCTTCTTACTCCCTCACAAAACTCAACAGTCTTATATTGATCTAAACCCCTAAACCCCTAAACCCCGCTCTCGCCCCCCTAGCCCAATAAAAAGATAAGCTAAGCAAGCTAATGGGCTCATACCTCATTTATGAGAGTAAACCTCTCTCTTTTTAATGATCTTCTCTCCCTTTAAGATAATGTTTATCTCCTCACTCTTCTCAGGAGCCATCCTCGCCATCTCCTCAGGCTCTTGAATTCTAGCCTGAATCGGCTTAGAGCTAAATTTAATATCCTTCATTCCCCTAATCATCTCAAAACCAAACTCCCTCTCTTCCGAAGCCTCTCTTAAATATTTCCTCATTCAAGCACTAGGGTCCGCTCTCATTATCCTTGCCGCCTCCCTTATCTCCTTAAGGCTCAACTTATTTTTATTAACTCTCTCCTGCGCTCTCCTCATAAAAATAGGGAGAGCCCCCTTTCACTTTTGGTTCCCTCAAGTTATAGAAGGAATAAATTGATTTCACTCAAGACTCCTTATAACCATTCAAAAACTAGCCCCCATGTTTCTAATCTCCTACCTCACCCCAAACAACTTCTGTTGAATTGTAATTTTTTTTGCAGCCTCCGGCTCAGCTCTAATTGGAGCCCTTGGAGGACTGAACCAAACCTCCATGCGAAAGCTCCTGAGATTCTCCTCTATTAACCACATATCCTGGATGCTCTTTGCTATATTAACCAGAGAAGTCCTATGAGCCCTTTACTTCCTCCTTTACTCTGCCATCATTATCTCCGTAACAGTTCTTTTCAGCTCCCTCCAAGTTCACTATATCTCCAGCCTAACTGGCACAGAAGAATCTCCCCTCTCCAAAATTATTTCAATTCTGTCTTTGTTTTCATTGGGGGGGCTCCCCCCCTTCTCAGGATTTATCCCTAAATGAATCGTAGTCCAAGAAATAGCATCTCACTCATATTTCCATGCCCTCAGACTCCTATTATTTTGCTCTCTTATTACCCTCTACTTCTACATTCGCCTCGCCATCTCCTCACTCTCTCAAAGGGCTCCTCAAAATAAACACCAGACCACTCGAGAACCCAAAATCTCATTCCAAACTCTCTTCTTCTCTTTTTTAAACCTCTTCGGACTCTCCCTGACCTCAATTCTCATTTTTACCTAAAAGATTTTAAGTTAACCAAACTAGCATCCTTCAAAGCTGCCAAAAAAAGTTCCACCCTTTTAAATCTTATTTAATAAGAAAGTAAAACTTGTTCTTAGATTTACAATCTAACGCTTATCCTCAGCCATCTTATTTTCCCTAAAATATCACCACCGCTCCTTTAATAATCACCAAATTTAAAGGAATAATGTGCATCCTTAGCACAAAATACTCCCCCAGCTTTCCCGAACAACACGAGTACATCGAATTCACAAACAACCCATGTTGTCTCAAAGAATATATATACAAAGTATAGGCCGCCCTAAAAAAAGATAAAACAGCAATCCCCAATATACCGGCCTTCCTTCAACTGACAATCCTCACAATCAAGCTAATTTCCCCCAATAAATTCAGTGTAGGAGGGGCCGCTATATTACCCACACACAATAAAAATCATATCAATCCTAAGTTAGGTATAAAATTTAAAAGCCCCTTCCCCACTATCAGGCTACGACTCCCCACTCGCTCATATACAATATTTGCCAAACAAAATAAGCCAGAAGAACATAATCCGTGTCCCACCATTACGACTAAAGCCCCATTAAGACCCCAATTCCTCATCAACACCAACCCCCCTAAGACCATTCCCATGTGTGCCACAGAAGAATAGGCAATTAATGATTTCACATCTACCTGCCGGAGACATATTAAACTCACCACAGTCCCCCCCAAAACTCCCATTCTCAATCACAACCAAATAAACGCTTTATTCACCCCCGAGAACAAAACTAACACTCGAATTAACCCATACCCCCCCAACTTCAATAAAATCCCAGCTAACACTATAGAACCTGCCACGGGAGCTTCCACATGAGCCTTAGGAAGCCATAAATGAAATGCGAATAAAGGTAACTTTACCATAAACGCAAAAACCGTACAAAAATACCAAATGGGGTCTATAGTTGCAGCCCTTTGTGCTAAACCTATCCTTAAGGTTCCCCTGGCCGTATACAACCTTAGTAAAGAAACCAATAAAGGTAACGAAGCAAATAAAGTATAAAACAATATATATACTCCTGCTTGTACCCGTTCAGGTTGGTATCCTCAACCCAAAATTAAAATAAACATAGGCACTAAAGATCTCTCAAAACTAACATAAAATAAAAGATAATCCGTTGAACAAAAAGTTAGAACCAAAACAAACAAAAGAATCAAATTAACAATCAAAAATATACTTGGATGATTATTAAACTTCTTCACTGCCGATCTTGCAAAAATTATTAACATCATAATCCACACCCTCAAGCACATTAAAATTAATCTTAAATGATCTACCCCCAACCTGTGCCCAGAGAAAAAGAAATAAAAATCATGGTTTAACCTCAGCAAAAAAAAAAAGCATATAACCAACAGCCTTGTCTGAACTACCGCCCACCTCCCCACAAAAACTATTATTAATAAGTTAAACATTAAAATTCCTAACATCTTAAAACTCCAAACCTCCTATAATAATCATTCCCGTATGACCGAACCACAGATACCAACAACGATAGCCCTAAAGTTCCCTCACATGCCGCTATAATTAAAAAAAATATAACAAAATAAGCCTCCTGGCCAACCCTAGTAGCCTCTAACCTCAGCATCCCAAAAATCCTTAATATTAAAAATTCCAGCCCTAACAACACACTCAATAAATGTTTATGACTAAAAATAAATGCATTCAACCCACTTCCTCCTATCGCTAAAAAAACCAATCTCCTTAACCCCACTACTGTCACGTAAATAAATGACTCCCCCCGGGTCTAGCTCCCCCTTTGAAAGAGGCTCAACTAATGAACTCACCCCTACGAAAGACTCATCCCCTTTTAAAACTCGCTAATAGTGCTCTCGTCGATATGCCAATTCCTAGAAACATCTCCGTCCTTTGAAACTTCGGATCTCTTTTAGGGCTTTGCCTTATTATCCAAATAATAACAGGAATCTTTTTGTCAATCCACTTTTCTTCTCATGTTGACCTCGCCTTCTCAGGGATAGCCCACATTTGTCGTGACGTGAACCACGGATGACTCTTCCGAACCCTACACGCCAACGGAGCCTCCCTCTTCTTTATTTGTCTCTACCTCCATATTGGACGGGGTATTTACTACAGCTCCTTTCTACTCTTTCATGCATGAATAATTGGAGTTATAATCCTTTTCATAACTATAGCAACCGCTTTTCTAGGTTATGTCCTCCCATGAGGTCAAATATCATTCTGAGGCGCCACCGTAATCACCAATTTATTCTCAGCAGTCCCTTACATTGGGACTCAATTAGTCCAATGAATTTGAGGGGGATTCGCCGTTGATAACGCAACCTTAACCCGATTCTTCACCTTCCATTTCCTCTTACCCTTCCTCATCTCAGCCAGAACTTTAATCCACATCCTTTTTATCCATCACTCCGGAGCCAACAGCCCCCTAGGGATCCAAACCTCTTACGATAAGGTCCCATTCCACCCATATTTCACATTTAAAGATATTGTTGGCTTTCTTCTTGGACTTATCTTCCTAATCTCTCTCACTCTCCTCCACCCCTACCTTCTAAGAGACCCTGACAACTTCATCCCCGCGAACCCCTTAGTAACTCCCGCACACATCCAACCAGAGTGATATTTTCTCTTTGCTTACGCCATCCTCCGCTCAATCCCCAACAAATTGGGGGGGGTTCTCGCCTTAATGGCTTCAGTCACGATTCTTATAGTCTTACCCTTCTCCTTTAAAGCAACTTTCCAAAGACTATCCTTCTACCCCCCCGGTCAAATTCTATTTTGAGCTCTAGTCTCAATTGTGCTCCTCCTCACCTGAATCGGAGCTCGACCTGTCGAACCGCCATTTATTCTTACAGGCCAAACCCTCACAACCCTATATTTCTCCTTCTTTATCTTAAGGCCCCTGACCCTTCTCTCCTGGGATAAACTTTTAAACTGACAACTTAGTTTATAAAAATAAATACCTTGAAAGTATAAGTGAGAGAATACTCCTTCTCTAGTAGTCACATACCAAATTAATCATAAAAAAAGAGAGATATTATTCCTATAAAAAAAATTAAATAGTTCAAAGCTAACGGCAAGAATCTCTTCCACGCTAAATGTATTAACTTATCATAGCGTAATCGAGGAAGGGTGCCCCGCACCCAAATAAATAAAAAACCCACTATTACTAATTTAAAATAAAACCTCAATCTCACTAAAGTCCCCCCCAAAAATAATACTACAGTCACTCCCCTTATAAACAAAATCCTAGTATACTCCGCTATAAAAATTAATACAAATCCCCCCCTCCTATATTCAGTGTTAAACCCCGATACTAACTCAGACTCCCCCTCAGCAAAATCAAAAGGAGTCCGATTCATTTCAGCCAGACAAGACCCAAATCAAACCCCAGCCAAAGGAAAAGCTAACCAAATAAACCAAAACCCCTCTTGAAATTCATTAAACCCCATTAAATTAAAACCCCCCACTAAAAACAAAATAGATAGCAAAACAATCGCCAACCTTACCTCATACGAAATAGTCTGGGCCACTGCCCGAAGACTCCCCAATAAAGAATATTTACAATTAGAGGACCAACCCGCCCCCATTAAAGGGTAGACTCCTAGTCTTAAACAACAAAGAAAAAATAAAACCCCTATTTCCAAACTTAACAAACCAAGGTCAAGAGGCAACACCCCCCATAAAATTAAAGCCACAAACAACCTTATCACAGGAGATACATAGTAAGGAAAAAAATTCGAAGATTTAGGAAATGTCTGCTCCTTCACAAAAAGCTTTACTGCATCTGAAAAAGGTTGTAACATCCCTAAAATCCCCAACTTATTCGGCCCCTTTCGAATCTGAATATAACCTAAAATCTTTCGCTCCAATAAAGTCACAAAAGCGACACCCACTAAAACACAAACAATCAATACTAAATACCCCGCCGTTATAATAATCATTCACATTAAACTGTTTCTACTTATAGAAATATCTATTTATTCAGATCCTAAATCTAATGCACACTATTCTTGCTCAAGTAGACCTTACTTCCAAGTGCACTTTCCAGTACACTTACTATGTTACGACTTATTCCACTTTAAATGAAAGCGACGGGCAATATGTACATAATTTAGTACTAATATCATCAAACCTTGTTAACCTTTTTCATTACAATTAAATCCTCCTTAATAGTAAGATTCCCTTACCAAATCCGTATAAATAAATTTTATTGTAACCCATTCTCTCTAACCCATGAGCTGCACCTTGACCTAATATACTTAACTCCTAAACTATTCTTATTTTCAATGACTTAATTCTATAAAAGTTATCTAATAATGGCGGTATACAAACTGAAAACAAAAGCTAGTAAGATACTTCGTGTTTTGTCGTTTACGAAACAGGTTCCTCTAACTAGACTAAAATACCGCCAAATTCTTTAAATTTAAAGAAACTACCTATTAATATTTAAGTCTCTATTAATTTCCCTTGAGTATAGTAGGGTATCTAATCCTAGTTTATTCCCCAACCTTATAAGCCTCCTCATCTTTTCGAAATTACCTTCATTTCTTCCCAATAATTTTGATTTCACCCTTTATTGATGTAAACAAATTCTCACCTCTCAACTTAAGTAACTTTTTCAACTAATAACTTTCTACTTACCCCCCAAGTCTAACCGCGGTGGCTGGCACAAAGTTTAACCGGACCTATTATAATTTACCAAATCTGTCTCTCTCAATTTTTCAATTTCTTATACTGCGATTAAATCCCTCATGAGCTCCGCTTCACAGCACCCACGAAGTATTTAACCCTCTCGAATGCACACTAAAGTTTACATGTACCCCTTAACCATAAAATAGAAATCTAAGCAAGAATCAAACTTTATCCAAAAGCCTTTTAAAGAACCCCTCTAAAGAGAGAGAGACAAACTACTAGCATCTCTCTGCCGGTCCTCCCCTAACCCTAGCAGCCCAATAAAATTATGCCCAACCCTCTTTCAAGACAGAGTGATGCCTGAGTAAAGGATAGTTTTGATAGAACTACTCACGTGGATCCCACTCACTCTAAGCTTTACCTTAACCATAAAATAGAAATCTAAGCAAGAATCAAACTTTATCCAAAAGCCTTTTAAAGAACCCCTCTAAAGAGAGAGAGACAAACTACTAGCATCTCTCTGCCGGTCCTCCCCTAACCCTAGCAGCCCAATAAAATTATGCCCAACCCTCTTTCAAGACAGAGTGATGCCTGAGTAAAGGATAGTTTTGATAGAACTACTCACGTGGATCCCACTCACTCTAAGCTTTAGTAATCTTATACATCTTCAAATTTGCAATTTGACGTCTTTTTTCCACTATAAAGCC